CGAGTAAATAGCGAGTCATTCATATTATTGCAGTACAGGTACGACCAATCCACGGTTTCATAGAAATCAAAAATTCTTTTCAAATTTCTGAACAATAATTTCTCTCATCAGTTAAGTTACCCCATAGATCTATTAGTAATTCCCGAATTGTCCCATGGATTTCCCTATTTCAATTGTATGACGTATACGCGTTATCCAAATAAATGGTTACTCTACTTTATTTTATTATGGAATGATTATTATTCCATTCTTTTTCCTCCTTTTTTTGATCATAACCAAATAAAAACTTCTCGAATTACCAGAATCCATAGTAAAAAAAACAAAGTCCTTGGGTATTCAAATAGTAATAGTTTCGTTCATCAGTATACTACTAAATTTAAATTGGAATGAAATCTAATCTTATTCAATTCAAATATTTATCTCCTTGTCCAAAAGGGCACAATTTGAGTGGAAGGTCTACATTTTTTTTTTTTAGAATCAGTCTATTTTTATATTTTTATGATATTTCGTACTACTGTATGATTCCTTTTTTGTAGGATTTTATTATTTTCCAAAAGGGAAAATGAGAAGAATTATAGAATGGATTGCTAATTATGCCTAGATCTCGGATAAATGGAAATTTTATTGATAAGACCTCTTCAATTGTAGCTAATATCTTATTACGAATAATTCCGACAACTTCAGGAGAAAAAAGGGCATTTACCTATTACAGAGATGGTGCGATTTGATTCTTTTTTTTTTTTTCTTGTTTTTTTTTTTAGCCCTTAGTCTGATAGAAATAGACGCGATTCGGGATAGAAAGAAACAAATTTTTGAAAGAAACCCACGCTTAGTGAAGGTGAAGTTTAGAGATAGAACAATTCCTTCTGTCGTGTATCCTCGATTGATGCAGCCTCAGATGCTTTAATTATCGATTTTAGTATTGAGCGAAAGGTTACGCCTATACTATAGGTTCTAGTTTGCGGGTTAATCCTACTCCACTAGTACAAATAGGCAGCATAGGGGAAGAAGCGCTACTCCTAGGAATCAACAACACGAAAACTTTGTTATAAATTCCCCCTTTCCTTATCGATATCGGGACTAACAAGAATGGTTGGGACAACAAACATCCATCTCGTTCGTACTTTGGATACCCGTATAACCATCAAAGATCGTTGAAGTGACTAATTCCTGGAAATAGGAGGCGTTGAGGACAAAGAAATCGTTGGAGTTACCATTTCCATCTAGCACTAATATGATTGGTGTTAAGAAAAAACAAACCCTTTCGGGAAGGCTGGCTAGAGATTTCTTGTAAAAATACTAGTCCCTGTCAGTTCATAATGAGAATAGTGAAATTTTGATTACATAGATTATTTCCCACAGTACTTTATGCACAGGAGGGAGGAGCCGTATGAGATGAAAATCTCACATACGGTTCTGGAACGGAGATTCTTTGAATAGAGTGAACGACCGTAACGGATGTCGGCTCAATCCGAAGGAAATTATGCGGAAGCTTTACAGAATTATTATGAAGCTACGCGACTAGAAATTGATCCTTATGATCGAAGTTATATACTCTATAACATAGGCCTTATACACACAAGCAACGGAGAGCATACGAAGGCTTTGGAATATTATTTTCGGGCACTAGAACGAAACCCATTCTTACCACAAGCTTTTAATAATATGGCCGTGATCTGTCATTACGTGCGACTATCTCCACTATAGAACGAGGGAAAAACAGATAAAATCGGCTAGTAAATACTAGAAAAAAATAGGCTTTCTACATATGCATCGTCCAAAGTAACGATTTTTATCAGCTGTAGCAAGGAAAGAGACTTCACGAGAACCAAAGAAGAAATAAGTACGCCTATATACTCTATGGATAAAGGATCGAATTGATATAGAAAGCGCCGTAAAGATCAATTAGCAAGCTATTGGGTCGATACAGTTAAGAACTGCTTACTTATGTCATGATATGAGATAAAAGTTCGGAATCAACTTATGTAATAGAGTCGATCCACTAAGATATTGAGCAGCGGTGTAGTATCAAATCCCAAAGATAGTAAGTTCTTTTTTCTTATGGAGGAAAGTCTTTTTCAACGATTCTATATGAATTTCATATATGAAATGAAATCGAGATAGTTACCTTTCAGAAAATTTTAACAATATAGGGGAATATCTATTCTTCATTCTTCTGAAGGTGTGGGAGAAAAGATAAAACTGATTATTGATTAAATTAAAATTAGAGTTTGAAACTTATGTAATTAACTTCTTCTGGTTAACCCAAGAAAAATAGGATAGATTTATTAGAAATCTAATTCAGTTACCATAGGGTAAATTAATAAGATGGGACACAAAAAGAATCGATTGATGAGCCGTATGAGGTAGGAAACTCTCAAGTACGGTTCTAAGGGAAGGAATTGACCCGCCTATTCCGACCGGGGAGAACAGGCCATTCTACAGGGTGATTCTGAAATTGCGGAGGCTTGGTCCGATCAAGCTGCTGAGTATTGGAAAC